TAATTCTAACTCCCACATGATGAAAAAAAGTAAAAGGTCTCGAGAAGAAAATGATCCTATTTGACCGCTGTACATTGCTAACATCAGGAAATGGAACAATCGGGAATCTCGAGTAACTGGCCAAGCCGCTAAAGTGGCTAAAGTTGTGATGAATCCCGTCAGTAAAATGGGTCCTATGGAAAGTCCATCGATTCCTAATCTCCAGTGAAAATCAAAAAAATTGATCCATTTATACTCCTCCTCGAGTTGGATTAATGGATCGTCCAATTGAAAATGATAACAAAATGCATAGGTCGTTAAAAGGAGTTCTAATAAACATATACAAATAGTATACCATCGAATCACCTTATTTCCTCTATAAGGGAGAAAGAAAATTAAAGAACCCGCAGATATCGGCAAAACTACAATTATAGTTAACCAAGGAAAATAATTCGTAGTAAAGACAAGATACACTTTGACCATAAAAACCCGTGCTCGAAATAAGAGTTTTTTTCTCGAGTACGGGTTTTTTTGTCGGTAAAGATAAATCAAATGGATTCAAGTGGAGTTTTCTCGAACGTATCAATAAGCTAGACCCATGCTGCGAGTTGTCTCATGCCATAAATAAACCCGGACACTCAAGAAATCTGTTGGACAGGCAGATTCACATCTCTTACAACCTACACAGTCCTCTGTTCTTGGAGCGGAAGCAATTTGCTTAGCTTTACATCCGTCCCAAGGTATCATTTCTAATACATCTGTGGGGCAGGCTCGTACACATTGAGTACACCCTATACATGTATCATAAATCTTTACTGAGTGTGACATTGGATCTATCAATTTTTTACGTCATAAATTTTCGATCTAGTAAAGTAGTAAATGAATCATATGATCTAGTAAAGTAGTAAATGAATCATATATTGTAGACACCAGACGAATCAATAATTTACCAGAATTTGATCTAATCAATCTACTTCTGGATCTGCTTATGAGAAAGCCCAAGATACTTTGATTTCTTATGTTTTAGCAAACATGGTCGTATGTGTCTGTTGTACACACTAATTCGAATTGGTGAATATTTTTGTCTTTATTCATATATATGATTACTACCATTTATATGATTACCCCTATTTATTCAACAAATTCGATTGATTGATACGAGTTGACTTTCTGTTACGATAAATTGACGAAACAATAGCTGGCCCAATAGCTGCTTCAGCGGCGGCAATAGCTATAACAAAAATCGAGAAAATGTCTCCTTTTAATTGGCGACTATCAAAAAAATCAGAAAATGTTACGAAATTGATATTAACTGCATTCAGTATAAGCTCAAGACACATAAGCGCTCTAACCATATGTCGGCTCGTAATCAATCCATAGATACCGATAGAAAATAAATAGGCACTCAAAACAAGCACATGTTCGAGCATCATTGACCAACTCCTCATCAATCTCGATTCATTTCAATATGAACAACAATTCAACCGAATCAGTTGACTATAATATAACAAGTACAGAACAAAGAAAGGGATTGGTAATAGATCGAACTAAAAAAATTTCCATTTTATACATGAACATGAACAATTTGAAAATAGACTTGAAGCAAAATGGGTATGATAACACAGAACTAAGGAAGTCCCTATTTATTTTCTTTGATTTGGGTTTCTAATTCTAAGTATTTCTTACTGACGAGCCATAGAAATTGCACCTATCAAAGCAACTAAAAGAATTATCGAAATGAGTTCAAATGGAAGAAAAAAATCTGTTGATAAATGAATCCCAATTTGTTGACTATTATTTATCAAGTCCTGCTCTATAATCTGGTTTGATCTTGTAGTCCAAATAATCCCGTACCATGACGTATCTGGGATAGTAGTAATTAGTGAAACAAAAATGCTTGTACAAACCAGTGAAGTAACCCCATCGCCAACGGTCCAAAGCTGGAAATCATTGTAATATTCTGAACCACTCATGAACATCACAGCAAATAGGATTAAGACATTGATAGCCCCCACGTAAATAAGGAGCTGTGCAGCAGCTACAAAATGGGAGTTCGATGGAATATGGAATAAGGATATACAAACAAGAACCAATCCCAATGAAAAGGCAGAAAAAATGGGATTGGTAAGTAATACCACTCCTAGACCTCCTAATATAAGACCTGATCCCAGAAATACTAAAAGAAAATCATGTATTGGTCCAGGCAAATCCATTATTATATGTAAAATAAGAGATAAAAAAGTCGAAATGTTTCATGACCTTATTGACCGGACCAGGAAAAAAGAAGTTACCCTATTTTTTTTTGATACGTTCCTAATTGAATGAAATCCTAATGGGGGTGCTGATTGATGTAGATACAGTTATTGGACTAATTCCATTCTCTATCCAAAAGAGTAATTTGAAATTAGATATTTCGAAACCATCACGGATATATGAATAGATTTTAAATCCAAATCAAGCCACGATTCTCACCAATCAATAGTTAGGATTTGTAGTTAGTGACTAAGCAAAATGCAAGAAGTTTCACTCCTTTAGATCAAAACGCAATCTTAGTAATTGGTAATCGTTTTTGAATCAAGGGGGTTGCCTGTGGTTATTTTTAGTTGAGTCGAATTCATAATTGTTCGAATTGTATAATCTCCAATTATTGACATTGGTAACCGACCCAAAGCAATTTGATTATAATTCAATTCGTGACGATCATAAGTCGAAAGTTCATATTCTTCAGTCATTGATAAACAGTTTGTTGGACAATACTCGACGCAGTTACCACAAAATATACAGATTCCAAAATCAATACTGTAATTAAGTAATCGTTTCTTTCGAATATCAGTTTCCAATCTCCAATCAACAACGGGTAGATCTATAGGGCATACACGAACACATACTTCACAAGCAATGCATTTATCAAATTCAAAATGGATTCGACCGCGGAAACGCTCTGATGTGATCAATTTTTCATAAGGATATTGAATAGTTATAGGTAAACGATTCGTGTGGGATAAGGTAATCATGAAACTTTGACCGATGTACCTTGCAGCTCGTACTGTTTGTTGACCATAATTCATCAACCCGGTTAACATAGGGAACATAGTGTGAATATCTATGAATAATTTGATGTTTCTTTCTCTTGTTTGAAAGAATTTATGAATCTAAAATATCGTATTCCTTTAGAGTGAAAAGAGTTGGAAGGAAGTTGTCAATAATAGATTACCTAGAGAAATAGGTAAAAGAAATTTCCAGCCAAGATTTAATAGTTGGTCCATTCTCATCCTAGGTAAAGTCCATCTTGTTGTGATAGAAATGAACAGGAACATATAAGCTTTAGCTAATGTAATAAAGATACCAATTGTCGTTCCAAAGACTCCATTTATTCTTAACAGTTCAGGAATGAATATGTACGGAATAGAGAAATTCCAACCGCCCAAATAAAGAACTGTTACAAATAATGAAGAAACTAGTAGATTTAGATAGGAAGCAACGTAAAATAAACCAAATTTGATACTTGAATATTCGGTTTGATAACCTGCTACTAATTCTTCCTCCGCTTCTGGTAAATCAAAAGGTAATCTCTCACATTCCGCCAGGGAAGAAATTAGAAAAACGATAAACCCTATAGGTTGACGCCACAAATTCCACCCCCAAAAACCATATTTTGACTGCGCCTCAACTATATCAACTGTACTTGAACTGTTAGATAATCATAGTCGGCGATAACATCACTGTTCTCATCGCTATTACAGAACCGTACATGAGACTTCAGTTTCATACGGCTCCTCGAGGGCCACAAAATCTAAGGACCAATTCGCTATTATTTCGATATGTTTCTAGGATAGTAAAGATGCATCGGAGAGTCCCGAATTAGACCAATGGAATTCTGTCTGCGATAATAAAAAAAGTGCTTCCGAATTGATCTCATCCTTTATACTTTTTATACTTTCTATTTATATTTTAGACTTTCTATTTATACTTTATAATATCAAAATAATATCAAAACTTTATAATTTAAAATATAAATAGAATAATTTATAATATAAATAGAATAATATAATTTTAAAAATATAGAATATAAATAGAATTTCTATTTTTCTTTGTTCAGTAATAACTTAATCCTTCAATAAAATACTCCTTCTATCAATAGAAATTTCGACCCATATCTTTTCTTTCGATTAAAAAAAAAATAATTAGAGATTACATTAGTTCATGAATCATGATAAGAATTCTATCTCTATAAATATGGATAGAAGAAAGAAAGAATAAAAAAGGATCTCTTCTTTTTTTTTTTCTATTGCAATTCATTTCTTTCCTTCTTATTCTTCTTTCTCAGAAAGGGGAGACAAAAAAAAAAATAAAGGATTACTTCGTTCCTGATAGTCATTTCTTTAATCAGTAGATAGGAGCATACTCTGGATCGGGATCATGGGGAAGTACTGCTTGATCATTTCTACAAACTTAAAGCCCCCATTAGAATTCCTTTTATTTTTATGAAGAAATATCCCTTTGGGTAACTTACATTATCTCCATTACTAATCCTTTATGTACCTTGGTGTTCCTAACCATCCACTCATTTTTGCTCGATCCCCGGTATGGTAATACATACAATAGTAAAAACCTCATACAGTTGATCTTTTGCACCCGCTTCAAGCCATAATCACTAATCAACCAGCCTTGGGGTAAACAGTATTTACTGCTTATGTTTACTTCCGCTTAACTCTTGTACATAGGGAATGAGACTCGATCTTTTTACTGCAAATTTATAAGCTGTTTTGTTTCACTCATATAACTATCTGGTTTAGTTCATCAACCCGAATGATGAATAAAAAAAAAAGGAAGATATCTATTCAATACATTCAATTTCTTTCTAGGAAAGAAAAGAACGGAAATAGGTAAAAGTTCCTGTCCCAACGAATCGCACGTAGAGATATTGATAACACACATAGAGTTAATGGTATTTCATAACTAATCGATTGAGCAGCAGCTCGTAGACCACCTGAAAAGGAATATTTATTATTCGATCCATATCCTGACATAAGAAGTCCAATAGGAGCAATGCTTGAAATGGCGATCCATAAAAAAACACCTATACTGAGATCGGCTAAAACAAGGCGATAGCCAAACGGAATTACTGAATAACTTAATAGAATTGATATGACCGCTATAGATGGTCCAATACTGAATAAACGACTATCTCCTCTAGATGGGAGAAGATCCTCTTTGAAAAGTAGTTTGGTCCCATCTGCTAGAGCTTGAAGAATTCCCAAAGGGCCAGCATATTCAGGTCCAATACGTTGTTGTATCCCTGCGGAGATTTGTCTTTCTAACCATACAATTACTAGTACCCCTATTGTGATTCCCAATACAGGAGTAAAAATAGGAACAAATAGCCATATGAGCTCATAGACCTCTTTTAAGGATTCCGATCTGGAAAAAGGATTGATAGCTTGTACTTCTGTCGTATCAATTATCATTTCAACGATCAACTTCTCCCATAATGATATCTATACTACCTAGTATCGTCATAATATCAGCCAATTTCATTCTTTTAACTAGCTGAGGAAGAATTTGCAAATTGATAAAACCCGGTGGACGAATTTTGCATCTCCAGGGAAAAACACTCTGATCCCCTATCAAAAAAATTCCCAATTCCCCCTTTGGGGCTTCCACTCTCACATAAAGTTCTTGTTTCGATAATTCAAAAGTAGGAGAAGGCTTTTTACTAATGAATCGATATTCAAAATCATTCCATTCGGAATCCTTTGCTCTATCAAAACGGCGGACTTCTAAATTCTCGTAGGGCCCCCCCGGAATTCCTTCCAGAGCCTGTTGAATAATTTTGATGGATTCCGTCATTTCACTGATTCGTACTAAATAACGAGCTAATGAATCTCCTTCTTTTTGCCATTGGACTTCCCAATCAAATTCGTCGTAACACTCATAATGATCAACTTTACGAAGATCCCATTGGATTCCGGAAGCTCGTAGCATTGGTCCTGATAAACCCCAATTTATTGCTTCCTCTCTACCAATAATGCCTACCCCTTCAACTCGTTCCAAAAAAATAGGATTCCGCCGAATAAGGTTTTGATATTCAGTAACCCCTGTTAAAAAATAATCGCAGAAATCCAAACATTTATCTATCCAGCCATGAGGTAAATCAGCAGCTACTCCTCCGATACGGAAATAATTATGCATCATTCGCATACCTGTGGCAGCTTCGAATAGATCATATATCAATTCTCTCTCTCGGAAAATATAGAAGAAAGGAGTCTGTGCACCGATATCCGCCATAAAAGGGCCAAGCCATAACAAATGAGAAGCTATACGACTCAGCTCCAGCATAATTACTCTGATATAGCTGGCTCTTTTAGGAACTTGAATATTTCCCAACTGTTCTGGTGCATTTACTGTTATTGCCTCTGTGAACATAGTAGCTAAATAATCCCAACGTGTTACATAAGGGAGATATTGTATAATTGTTCGGTTTTCCGCAATTTTTTCCATCCCTCTGTGTAAATAACCTAATATGGGTTCACAGTCAATAACATCTTCACCATCTAGAGTAACGACGAGTCGAAGAACACCATGCATTGATGGGTGCTGAGGACCCATATTGACTATCATAAGGTCTTTTTTTATAGCAGGTACAGTCATATCTTTTTTCCCCGATTGATTATTCCATGAATTACTGAAAACGAAACGAAGTTCATCAAAATTGAAGATCTAAAAAGAAAAGAATTACAAATGAATCTTAAAATTAACGAGTTTTTGGCTCCCGAATATCCAATTGAAAAATTAATTCTTTATAACGTACTCTATTTTTCTTTGAAAAATAAGCCAGGAGCCGTTGACGTTTTCCCAGAATTTTCCGTAGACCTCTCTGAGATAAATAGTCTTTTCTGTGCAACTTCAAATGTGAAGTAAGTCTCCGTATCTTATTGGTGAAACGGAATACTTGAAATTCAACAGACCCGCTGCTCGCTACTTTTTCGTCTTGCGAAATAACTGAGATGAATGTATTTTTGACCATAAAAAGAATTCTTCTCCCACGTTTTCTTTCTTTTCTACAGATATGGATTTTACCGATCAGTAATAATAATGCCAATCATTTCAATCTGGTATAGACAATAATCTTAAGTTATTTATGTACTACCCTTTCTATCCAACTATCAAATTAATCACTAATCAATTCAATTTTGAATTTGATTTGGATAGGGATACAAAGGGAAGGAATAGTATCTTTCTGTATTCACAAAAGAGAATAAAGAAGAATTTTAAACTAATAACTAATAAAAGAAGATTCGGCCGATTCATTCCTAGCCCTAATTGATACGTCATTGAATGAGTATCATGTACCGGAATGTAACACAACGCGTGTGTATATCCGTTTGCCTTCATATACCATATAGGGTACCTGAGATATAGGAAATGTACCATCAACTCATTTTCAATGGTGGATACATATGTATCCTTGACATACTGAAACGACTACCATTAGTGGTATCAAACCAATAGCGATTCATACAAGCTAAATCTTCTAATCGATAATTGGGCCAAAGAAAGAACTTGAATTTCATGTTAATGAATTTTATTGTATCTGTAGCAAAATGTTTGTCCTCATCCAAAAATTGACCACAGTTCCTTACGTTGTTCCCATTGCAAAATACTGAATTTCTATTCACAACATTCCCCTGCCCCGAATTGAAACAAATTAGAATTCTCAATTCTCTACGACATCTAGATGATAAAATATTTTCAGGAACAAGCAAATCATAATGATTTTCGTCTCTAGTCCCAACTACCCTTTCATGTCTTGCACTTTCATGTCTTGTAATGGATTCATCAAAATGATTCTTATCAACATTTCTTTTATCTCGGCATTTGCGACTAGTTTGGTGCTTACTCTTATGGACCAATGAAATACCTATGGTTTTATACATAATAAACTGTCCATCCCATTTTATAGACAGACGAATTGGTTCGATAAGAAATATCCCTTTTTTTAGTAATTCTTTAAGAGATAGATCCTTCTGACTTAGCATTACATCCAGATCCATTTCTCCTCTTTGAATCGAGGATATAGCAATTTCCTTTGGATTTATCAGTCTAAGTAGGAAACAATATACCTTTATATTATTGATTATTCTTTGATTTAAAGAATTCAAAGGATCACCCCATCTCAATTGAAAAAGAAAATATCTTTTCAGGAAGAAATTTAATTCTGCTTTTGTGTTGTTCTTGAATTCCTTTTTCTTCATATCTTTTTGAATGTCTGATCCTGCATAATCTTCTTGACCATCCGTTTGTTGGTTTGATAGAATTGATTCAAAATTCCCTTGGTTTTGTACATCTGATCCAAGATCCCCTTTGCCTGGTCGTTCTTTTTCTTCTTGATTTCTATTCTTTATCTTTAATTCAAGAGATTTTTTTTTATTAGATGATCCCTTTTTTTGTTTTTGTTTTCCATTGATGTTTTTCGTTTCATTAACGTTTTCATTTCCATTGAAATTAAAAAAAAGTAATTTGGTTGGTATGACCCATGGTTTCATCTTATATGCATCATAAAATAGCAAAAATTCTGGCAAGAACAAAAGTTTCAGATTAGATCTGGGACGATTTAGTATTTCTTCATTCATTCCCATCCAATTGAAATTAAAAAAAGTTTTTTTTTTTTTTAAATTGGATGACTTGATTTGTTGATGAATTTTGAGAAAAAAAAGATCTTTCTTATCCCCTTTTGTAATCTTAGTATTTTTCTTAATATTGGCCCTGGTACTAATATCGGCCCAGGCCTCAATATCAATCTTCTTGCTAATAAAAAAATTTAGAATTCTCCAATCAAAATATTTTCTATCTGGATTTTTATCCCTATCAATAATAGAATCTTCTCTTAAATAATTACTAATCGGTATACCTCTCAGCACATAAAATGATTCGGGTTTACGTGTGTTGTAATTATAGAGAATCTCTCGGCCCCCGTTTACTTGTAATGGCGATCCATAAATATCTGAGTCCCTCTTATGTTCATAATTAATATATTTATGTGATAAAAGACCATATCTGTACTGTTTTTTAAATTTTTCGTTTTGACTCGGTAATGAATCCACTGCATAATCATTTTCATTTTGTTTCTCGTAATGAATTAATTGGTCTTTTTCATAGGAAGCAAATCTGTTTGAGTCTTTATTTTGAACCGTATGACATTGATTGATTCTAGTTCGCCATTTTTTCGGTACTAATCTAGACCATCTAGTCTGAGATAAATCGTATTGATAATGACCCCTTAACCAGGTTTTCCATTCATTCATTCCAGAATTTCGAAGTTTTTTATGCTCTGATTCGGAATGAAATATTCCTTGTCTTCCAAAAAAATACTTTATTCTATCCTTAAGAAAAAGAGATGTTCTGGGATATTTAAGTACAGATCTCAAGTGATACTTGTTAAGAATTTTGGTTTGTGATAATTTGTAAAATACATAGGCTTGTGATAAGGCGGCTAGGTCACAAAGACTCTGTGAATTTTTATTACTAATATTAGAAAACAACTTTTTTATAGTCGAAATAAAGTGAATTGTATTTTGATTTGTTTCATCAATTCCTTCTTGATTTATTTCATTAGTGGAAATGTATTTCTCAATAATTGTTGATTCAAGGAAAAATGTTGTATTGATTCTGGGAATATTAATAATACATAGAAGGATATACATAGATATCCTTTCAAAGAAAAATTTCAAAAAATAATGCCATTTACGCATTAATCGGGCATTTCTTCTTTTTAATATCTGCCAAATATTTTTCGGCGATTTTGATCTTTTATCATCCCAACTTGTTTCATTAGGACTAATATTTATCTCTGGGTTTAGAAACATTTTTTTGTTGTCTTTTGTGATTCTTTCTATTTGATTTCTGATTGTTCTTGTCCTATCAGCCAGATCCTTCATTTTTGTTTCTGTCAGTGAATAATTTGTCCAATCTATGGATCTAATTCCAATCGACGATTCATGAAAAATATCATTACTGACTA